TATGTGTTTTACAAATTATCATAAACCCAAGTTCTTAATTTATCTAAATTAATATCTAGTATCTATCTTCAATATCACGGAACATCTTTTTTTCTTAAGACTTCAATAAAAGATTATTTTGGAACACAAGGAATAATTCATTCTAAATTAAGACATAAGAAACTTAGGAATTCTGGACTAAATCAATGGAAAAACTGGTTAAGAGGTCATTATCAATACGATTTATCTAAGAGTGAGGGGTCTAGATTAAGAGTACAAAAATGGCGAAATCAATGTCGTACAATTCAAAATCAAGATTTGACCAAAGCAGATTCATATGAAAAAGACCAACTAATTCATTATTAAAAACAAAATGATTACGAAGTATATTCATTATCAAATCAAGAAGATAATTTTCAAAAAAACGACTATAGATATAATCTTTTATCTTATCGATCTATTTATTATGAAAATAAGAGGGACCCATATATTTTATTTATGGATCACCATTCGAAACAAATAAGAATCTAAAACTTTATTTTCATTACGTTTTTTTTGATATACTAGACGGAGTATTTTTGGTACCTATCTATGATTTACTAGAAGAGGTTGTCCCTGATTATACTCTAGGAAAAACTAAGATTATGGATATGAAAGAAACTCCGTATAAAAGAAGTACGGACAGAAGATATTTCGATTGGGAGATTATCAATTTATCTTTTTAAAAGGAACTCTATATTCAGGCCTGGATCAACGGAGATATTCCTATCGATATAGAAGAGTATCGAATATTCGAGTTTCACAGAGAGACGGACTATATAAAACCAAGCGCGGATAGCAAATATCGCGATTTGGGCATTTTGGATTTATCTGTTCAAAAAAAACCGATCTTGAGGCCTGGATCAAGGACGATTTCAACAATTTCAACAATAATAAAAATGCTAAGACCGGAACTAATAATTATCAATTAATTGATAGAAAAAGTTTTTTTTATCCTAAGATTTGTCAAGATCAAAACCTCAATTATATTGCGTTTTCGGAATCTAAATCGAAACCGATGGTTTTAAATTCACACAAAGCAAAACACAACTTTTGGTGGGATTGGATGGAAATGAATGAAGATACTCCTATATCGAATCTGGAACCTTGGTTCTTCCCACAATTGGTACTATTTTTTAATGCATATAAACCTAAGTCGTGGTTTATACCAAGCAAATTGCTTTTGTTGACTTTTCCTTTTTATAGAAACAAAAGGGGATCTTATAGAAAAACGAAATATAAAAATCTTAAAAAGAGAAAGAAAGAGGAAGAAAAAACGAAAAAGGAAAAACCACTAGCGGGGGACGCTACGTTTTTTTCCTTCATGCGTAGGTCAAGAAATTCTATAAAGGAAACCGAATACGATAAATATACTCGAAAATTTCTTAGAGAAAGTTTAAATGATGTACCAACCCCCCAAAAATTTGCTGATAAGTACAGGTACAAGATAGGCCGAGAGAACTTGAAAAGGAAAGAGATCCTGCAAGAGTTGTTCTTTTTTCAAAGGCACCCAACTGTTCTCGAGGAATACGTAGGGCTAAGAACTATGTTCGCATATAATACGCTGTTTAAGCTGAAAGATCCACTGGACTTTTTTTCATACGCTATTGAAAGGAAAAAAATCAATGTGAAGGGACTAACGCGACCGCAGAGCGAGGGTATTAAAATCTGGAGTAAGCGGGGGCTGATGTGTGTCGAACCCCTTCGTCTGTCTGTAACAAATAATAGCCAGTTTATTATGTATCAAATCATAGCTAGTTAATTACTTCATAGGAGTAAGCGGCAAACTAATGAAAGATACCAAGAGAAACCATATTATTCCGATGACTCGAATGATTTGTATTATTTGAAGAAGATAATTAAATGCCGTTATCGAAGACAAACTGGGAATCTCTACATCAATCATTATGATTTGCTTATTCCTGAAAATTTTTTATCGTCTAGACGTCGTAGAGAATTGAGAATTCGAAATTGTTTCTATTTAAAAACTGGGCTGGGTATAGTGTGGATAGAAATCTAATATTTAGCAATGAGAGCAAGGGAGAATATTGTGGTCAATATAGAGATCAAGTCCTAAAATGCAAATTTTTTCTTTGGCCTAATTATCGATTCGAAAATTTAGCTTATATGAATCGCTATTGGTTTGATACTAATAATGGCAGTCGGTTCAGTATGGTTAGGATATACATGTAACCACGATTGAAAATTAGTTGATGATACATTTTTCCTATATATCCTGTACCATATCTGGTATCTGAAAGCAAACAGATGTACATATGACTTGTCTTACATCTGATTCTAATATAGGAGACTAATCCAATGACGTATCAATTAGATCTAAAAATGAATCAAGAAAATCTTCTTCATTTTCGATTCCAATTTTTAGCTTTTGAAAATGAAAAAATGGACTATTCTTTTGTATCCCTATCCGAATCCAATTTTCAATTGGATTGATTAATTTTATCACATAAAATTAGGATTC